TTGTTCCTATACAGTTCGAACAATCTATGGGGTATTAGGCATCAAAATTTGGATATTTATCGAGGGGGAATAATAAACCTTATTTCCCTTTTTATTCTATCCAGCAAATGAACTATTATAAATTATAATTCTATAGGGTTTAATAAAAATTAAATTAATCTTTTGATAAAATTGCTATGCTTAGTGTGTGACTCGTTGGTTTTTTGAGGGTTAGTATAAAAACCAGCCCCATAGTATAAACAAATAACTATAGAAGTAATAACCAACTCATCACTTCGTATTATCTGGATCCAAAGAACCAGTCAAGATATGATATATTGTTCATATTGTTGTAGCAACTGAAATCTTTTTTATTTTTTATTAAAAAATCTGCTTCTAAATTGTTAATAATAAAAAAAAGAAAGGGTATGGATAAATGGAAGGATGAGAGGAAGAAAGAAAATATTGATGATATATAATTCCAATATGTAAGGTCTATGAGTCATCTCATAAAAAATCTGTGTAATAAAGCATCAATACGGATTCATCATTAAATGGATCTGCTCATCGAACAAAAAATAAAGAGCTTCGAGCCAATAAAGACTAAGAATATTGACTCAAGAACTAATAGCTCCATTGTAGAATTCAGACCTAACCATTAAATAAGAAGCGATGGGAACGACGGAACCTGTGAATTCAAAAGATTCTATGAATTTGAATGATTCATTGATCGGGATGGCGGAACCGACCAGAGACCAATTCATCTATTCGGAAAAGTTATGAACGAATGATAGAACTGAAATAGAAATGGAAAGAGTAAATATTCGCCCGCGAAAACTTTGTTTTCTTGGATTGCTAAATTTGGGTCAATCCAATACGATAAAGAGTAAAACAAGAAAAAGATTCCTTTTAACATTCTAATATCGATAAATAGAAGAAAAATAGTTTAGTTATAGTTATTAATATTAATAGTTATTAATATATATATTTAATTTCATTATATATTATTATCTATATCTATACAAACAAAATAGACAAATCAAGATATACAAATTAATAAGATTTGATCTAGATTAAATGAAATCCATGATTAAGTTATTAAAATTAAATATAAATACATCTATGCATAATATTATATCTGAATAGAATTCAAATTGAACTCAAAATCTTTAATTTGAATTTATTTTATTCGCGAGGAGCTGGATGAGAAGAAACTCTCACGTCCGGTTCTGTAGTAGAGATGGAATTCAAAACAAACCATCAACTATAACCCCAAAAGAACCAGATTCCGTAAACAACATAGAGGAAGAATGAAGGGAATATCTTATCGAGGTAATACTATTTGTTTTGGTAAATACGCTCTTCAGGCACTTGAACCCGCTTGGATCACATCTAGACAAATAGAAGCAGGTCGACGAGCAATGACACGAAATGCACGTCGCGGTGGAAAAATATGGGTTCGTATATTTCCAGATAAACCGGTTACAGTAAGACCCGCAGAAACACGTATGGGTTCAGGTAAAGGCTCTCCCGAATATTGGGTAGCGGTTGTTAAACCAGGTCGAATCCTTTATGAAATGGGTGGAGTAACAGAAACTATAGCCAGAAGGGCTATTTCAATAGCAGCGTCCAAAATGCCTATACGAGCTCAATTTATCATTTTGGGATAAAAAAGAAATAGGCCTTACTTAAAAACTTAAAAATAGTGGGTGCAGGTTTCTTTTTTTGGACAAATAATATTTCTTTTTTTCTTCGACCTTTGTATTGTAAAAAACAGATAAAAAAATGATATGATTCAACCTCAAACCCATTTGAATGTAGCAGATAACAGCGGGGCTCGAGAATTGATGTGTATTCGAATCATAGGAGCTAGCAATCGTCGATATGCTCATATTGGTGACGTTATTGTTGCTGTGATCAAAGACGCAGTTCCAAACATGCCTCTAGAAAGATCAGAAGTGGTCAGAGCTGTAATTGTCCGTACTTGTAAAGAACTTAAACGTGACAACGGTATGATAATACGATATGATGACAATGCTGCAGTTGTGATTGATCAAGAAGGAAATCCAAAAGGAACTCGAGTTTTTGGTGCGATTGCCCGAGAATTGAGACAGTTCAATTTTACTAAAATAGTTTCATTAGCTCCCGAGGTATTATAAAATAAGACCACGATATGGTTATAGTAGGGTATTTAAAAGAAATAGATTCAGATTCATTTAGTAGATTTTCTCTCACGTATATACCTTTCAAAATTCATATTTATAAACAAACACGTAAAAAAAAAAAAAAAAGAAAAACATGTTGATTATATCGAAATTTGGAGGCACCAATAATTTTAATTAATCATGAGTAGTGATACTATTGCTGACATAATAACTTCTATACGAAATGCCGATATGTATAGAAAAAGCGTGGTTCGAGTAACATCTACTAATATCAGCCAAAGTATTGTTAAAATACTTTTACGAGAGGGTTTTCTCGAAAATGTGAGAAAACATCGAGAGAACAACAAATATTTTTTGGTTTTAACCCTACGACATAGAAGGAATAGGAAAAGGACTTATAGAAATCTTTTAAATTTAAAACGGATAAGTCGGCCGGGTCTACGAATCTATTCTAACTATAAAAGAATTCCTAGAATTTTAGGTGGGATGGGGGTTGTAATTCTTTCTACTTCTCGAGGTATAATGACAGACCGAGAGGCTCGACTAGAAAGAATAGGCGGAGAAATTTTGTGTTATATATGGTAATCTTTCTAATATCCGATATTAAACTTCTTTTTTGTGAAAAAGAAAAGAGAAGGGGTGGGTTCTCTAATAGGGTTCTTCCTCTACTAGTTGATACTTCAAGGGGGTTTTACCTGGAATGAAAGAACAAAAATGGATTCATGAAGGTTTAATTACTGAATCGCTTCCCAACGGTATGTTCCGGGTTCGTTTAGATAATGAAGATATGATTCTAGGTTATGTTTCAGGAAAGATCCGACGTAGTTTTATACGGATACTGCCAGGAGATAGAGTAAAAATTGAAGTAAGTCGTTATGATTCAACCAGAGGTCGTATAATTTATCGACTCCGCAACAAAGATTCGAAAGATTAGGTGTTTTTTAACTTCACCATTTCTTTCGTAGGAATACGATTCAAAATCGAAAATTTCAAGAAACTTATTTTCTTCCAAAAAGTGGATTCAAAATTAAAGTAAGGAGTGGCAAATATGAAAATAAGAGCTTCCGTTCGTAAAATTTGTGAAAAATGTCGACTAATCCGTCGTCGGGGACGAATTATAGTAATTTGTTCCAACCCAAGACATAAACAAAGACAAGGATAATAAAACTCGTTAAAGACCTGATATACAAATAGGGAATCTGTTTTGACATGAAATGGATATATCCATATATCTCTGACTCAAATTTATGAGATCATAAAATATGGCAAAAGCTATACCGAAAAAGGGTTCACGTGGACGTATTGGTTCACGTAAGAGTACACGTAAAATACCAAAGGGGGTTATTCATATTCAAGCAAGTTTCAATAATACCATTGTGACTGTTACAGATGTACGCGGGCGGGTGGTTTCTTGGTCCTCTGCCGGTACTTGTGGCTTCGGAGGTACAAGAAGAGGGACGCCGTTTGCTGCTCAAACCGCAGCGGCAAATGCTATTCGTGCAGTAGTAGATCAAGGTATGCAACGAGCAGAAGTCATGATTAAAGGTCCAGGTCTCGGAAGAGACGCAGCATTACGAGCTATTCGCAGAAGTGGTATACTATTAACTTTCGTACGGGATGTAACCCCTATGCCACATAATGGCTGTAGACCCCCGAAAAAAAGACGTGTGTAGAAATAAAAAAGGAAGATATTTGAATAGTAAGAGAAACAAGAGAAATAAATGATTCAATGATCTGATCAAATAATATTATTATGGTTCGAGAGAAAATAACAGTATCTACTCGGACACTACAGTGGAAGTGTGTTGAATCAGCAGCAGACAGTAAGCGTCTTTTTTATGGGCGCTTTATTCTGTCTCCGCTTATGAAAGGTCAAGCAGACACAATAGGCATTGCGATGCGAAGGGCTTTGCTTGGAGAAATTGAAGGAACATGTATCACACGCGCAAAATCTGAGAAAATATCACACGAATATTCTACGATAACGGGTATTCAAGAATCAGTACATGAAATTTTAATGAATTTGAAAGAAATCGTATTGAGAAGTAATCTCTATGGAACTTGTGAGGCGTCTATTTGTGTCAGAGGCCCTGGATATGTAACTGCTCAAGATATCATCTTACCGCCTTATGTAGAAATCGTCGATAATACACAGCATATAGCTAGCTTGACAGAACCCATTGAGTTGGTTATTGGATTACAAATAGAGAAGAATCGCGGATATCTTATAAAAGCGCCAAATACCTTTCAAGATGGAAGTTATCCTATAGATCCTGTATTCATGCCTGTTCGAAATGCGAATCATAGTATTCATTCTTATGAAAATGGTAACAAAGAAATACTATTTCTCGAAATATGGACAAATGGAAGTTTAACTCCTAAAGAAGCACTTCACGAAGCCTCCCGGAATTTGATTGATTTATTGATTCCCTTTTTACATACCAAAGAAGAAAATCTAAATTTAGAGGACAATCAACACATGTTTCCTTTACCCCCTTTTACCTTTTATGATAAATTGGCTAAACTAACAAAAAAAAAAAAAAAAATGGCGTTGAAATCGATTTTTATTGACCAATCAGAATTGCCTCCCAGGATCTATAATTGTCTCAAAAGGTCCAATATATATACATTGTTGGACCTTTTGAATAACAGCCAAGAAGATCTTATGAAAATGGAGCATTTTCGCATAGAAGATGTCAAACAAATTTTAGGGATTCTAGAAAAAAATTTCGTAATTGATTTACCGAAAAATAAGTTTTAAATCCATTGGATTTTTTTCATGTTTTTTTTAGAAAAAGTCCAAATAAAGGGTTTTGAATATTTAGGACAATTCATATATATTCGGAATCCGCATAG